AGAAGTAATTTAATCGTATTTTATTTTTTTCGTATTTTATTTAGTAGTCTTATAGTAGTCTTAGATTTTGCATTTTGATGAGCCTCATTTTGAGGAATTCATGGAATAATCCATTTTCATGGAATAAAGAATAAGAACAAGGATATGAGTCTACCGCTTAAAAGAAAAGATTTAATGATAGTCAATATGGGTCCTCACCACCCATCAATGCATGGTGTTCTTCGACTAATCATTACTCTCGATGGTGAAGATGTTATTGATTGCGAACCCATATTAGGGTATTTACACAGAGGAATGGAAAAAATCGCGGAAAACAGAACTATTATACAATACTTGCCTTATGTAACACGGTGGGATTATTTAGCTACTATGTTTACAGAAGCAATAACGGTAAATGCACCAGAATTCTTGGAGAATATTCAAATACCCCAAAGAGCCAGTTATATTAGGGTAATTATGTTAGAATTGAGCCGTATAGCTTCTCACTTGTTATGGCTTGGACCTTTTATGGCGGATCTCGGGGCACAGACTCCTTTTTTCTATATTTTTAGAGAGAGAGAATTAATATATGATCTATTTGAAGCTGCTACAGGTATGCGAATGATGCATAATTATTTTCGCATCGGAGGAGTAGCTGCCGATCTACCTTATGGATGGATGGATAAATGCTTAGATTTCTGTGATTATTTTTTACAAGGAGTTGTTGAATATCAACAACTTATTACACAGAATCCTATTTTTTTAGAACGAGTTGAAGGAGTCGGTTTTATTAGCGGAGAAGAAGCTGTAAATTGGGGCTTATCGGGACCAATGTTACGAGCTTCTGGAATACAATGGGATCTTCGTAAAATTGATCCTTATGAGTCTTACAATCAATTCGATTGGAAAGTAAAATGGCAAAAAGAAGGGGATTCATTAGCTCGCTATTTAGTACGAATTGGTGAAATGAGGGAATCCATAAAAATTATTCAACAGGCTGTAGAGAAAATTCCTGGAGGACCTTATGAGAATTTAGAAGCCCGGCGCTTTAAGAAAGCAAAGAATTCCGAATGGAATGATTTTGAATATCGATTTCTTGGTAAAAAACCTTCGCCCAATTTTGAATTATCAAAGCAAGAGCTTTATGTAAGAGTAGAAGCTCCAAAAGGTGAATTAGGAATTTATTTGGTAGGAGATGATAGTCTTTTCCCCTGGAGATGGAAAATTCGTCCACCGGGTTTTATTAATTTGCAAATTCTTCCTCAGCTAGTTAAAAAAATGAAATTGGCTGATATCATGACGATATTAGGTAGTATAGATATCATTATGGGGGAAGTTGATCGTTGAAATGATAATAGATAGGGTAGAGGTAGAAACTATCAATTCTTTTTTGCAATCGGAATTATTAAAAGAAGTCTACGGACTGATATGGATTCTACCTATTTTGACCCTCCTACTGGGAATCACAATAGAAGTACTTGTAATTGTGTGGTTAGAAAGAGAAATATCCGCATCGATACAACAACGTATTGGTCCTGAATATGCTGGCCCCCTGGGATTGCTTCAAGCTATAGCAGATGGAACTAAGCTACTTTTTAAAGAGGATATCCTCCCATCCCGAGGAGATATTCCTTTATTTAGCATTGGTCCCTCTATAGCAGTCATATCCATTTTATTAAGTTTTTTAGTTATCCCTTTAGGATATCGTTTTGTTTTAGCTGATCTTAGTATTGGTGTTTTTTTATGGATTGCCATTTCAAGTATTGCTCCTATTGGTCTTCTCATGGCAGGGTATAGCTCAAATAATAAATATTCTTTTTCAGGTGGTCTACGAGCGGCTGCTCAATCTATTAGTTATGAAATACCATTAACTTTTTGTGTACTAGCAATATCTCTACGTGTGATTCGTTAAAATAGAATCTTTTTCCTCTAAATACATTGAATGCTTATCTTCCTTTGCTTATTCCGTATTCGGGTTGGTAAGTTAAACTAGATAGCTATATGAGTGAAACAAAACAGCTTATTAATTTGTAGTAAAATAAAAAATCTCATTTCCTACGTACAAGAAAAAAGTTCAAATAAACATAAGCAGTGTAAACTCTTTACCCCAAGGTTTAGATTGTTTGATTAGTCATCATATCTTGAAGCGGGCAAGAATAAAGGATTCGCAAAATGGAATTCCATTAGTAGAATATTTTGAGTTCTTACTATAACTTATAACCATAGGGCAATCCATCAAAAGGTAGTGAGGGATTAGGAACACGAAAGTACATACAGGATTAGTAATGAGAGAATCTAAATCATTAGACATTTTTCCTCATAAAAGGAATCATAATAAGGACTTGAAATTGGTGGAAATGATCAAGCAGTACTTTCTTCGGATTCCGGTCTAGAGTATGTTCCCATTCACTTGTTAAGGAAATGGCTATCAAGAACGAATTAACCCTTTATTTATTTATTTTTCTTTTTAAGTATTATTTATTTATTTTTCTTTTTAAGTATAAGTATACCTTTCCCCGGGAAAGAAGAATAGGACAACAGATATGGAATGCAATATAAAAAGAAGCTTTATTTATTCTTTCTTCCTTTATCCCTATTCATACAGAATTCCTCATGAACTAATGCCCAATTCTTTCCATTTATTAATTGCTATAACGAGTGTTTTATTCCAATATTAAGTTATTACCGAACAAAGAAAAATTTGCATTTTATTATATAAAGGATGAGATCAATTCGGAAGCGCTTTTTGGTTATTCTAGCAGACGGAATTACTTTGGTCTAATTTTGGGCTTTCCAATCAATTTTATCTTACCAAATTCTATCTACGCCCAGGGGATAATACCGAAAGGAAACAATCCTTTCCTTTTTTTTTGATCATAGAGGAGCCGTATGAAGCTAAGGTTTCATGTACGGTTTTGGAATAGCGGTGGGAACTGTGATGTTATCATCGACTATGATTATCGAACAGTTCAAGTACAGTTGATATAGTTGAAGCACAGTCCAAATATGGTTTTTTTGGATGGAATCTTTGGCGTCAGCCTATAGGTTTTCTAGTTTTTCTAATTTCTTCTTTGGCAGAATGTGAACGATTACCCTTTGATTTACCAGAAGCAGAGGAAGAATTAGTAGCAGGTTATCAAACCGAATATTCTGGTATTAAATATGGTTTATTTTATCTTGCTTCTTACCTAAATTTATTAGTTTCCTCTTTATTTGTAACTGTTCTATACTTAGGCGGGTGGAATTTCTCTATTCCCTATATATCCTTTTTTGGATTTTTCCAAATGAATAAAATAATTGGAATTTTTGAAATGGTAATAGGTATCTTTATTACATTAACTAAAGCTTATTTATTTCTCTTCATTTCTATCACAATAAGATGGACTTTACCCAGGATGAGAATGGATCAGTTATTAAATCTTGGATGGAAATTTCTTTTACCTATTTCTCTGGGCAATCTCTTATTAACAACTTCTTCCCAACTAGCTTCACTATAAATAAGCTAATACAATAACAGTAAGAATATTTTCAACACAAAAGTTCTCTCAAACAAGAGAAAGAAACATATCTTTTTCATATATATATTTAGAATATGTTCCCTATGCTAACTGGGTTCATTAGTTATGGTCAACAAACAATACGCGCCGCAAGATACATTGGTCAAAGTTTCATAATTACCTTATCCCACACAAATCGTTTACCTATAACGATTCACTACCCTTATGAAAAATCAATTACATCGGAGCGTTTCCGGGGGCGAATACACTTTGAATTTGATAAATGCATTGCTTGTGAAGTATGTGTTCGCGTATGCCCGATAGATCTACCCCTTGTGGATTGGAGATTTGAAAAGGATATTAAAAGGAAACAATTGCTTAATTATAGTATTGATTTCGGAGTTTGTATATTTTGTGGCAACTGTGTTGAATACTGTCCGACAAATTGTTTATCAATGACTGAAGAATATGAACTTTCTACTTATGATCGTCATGAATTGAATTACAATCAAATTGCTTTGAGTCGGTTACCAATCTCCATAATGGGAGATTACACAATTCAAACAATTAGGAATTCGCCTCAAAATAAAATGGACAAAGAAAAATCTTGGAATTCAAGAACGATTACTGATTACTAGGTATTAGAATTTATTTTATTAGAAAAATCCATTTTTACTAACTATAACGAAAATAACTACTGCTTAACAACTTATATACATATACAAATATACATATACAAAAAAATATCCTAATACCTTTTTCCTTCCTTGAATCTTTTAGTTTTATTCAGTTCATGAAAAATTTTATACTCTAAATTTCTTCTTATCCATAATGGATTTACCTGGACCAATACATGAGATTCTTGTGCTATTTGGGGGATTTATTCTTCTACTAGGGGGTCTAGGAGTAGTATTACTTACCAACCCAATTTATTCTGCCTTTTCGCTGGGATTAGTTCTTGTTTGTATATCCCTATTCTATTTTTTATTGAATTCCTACTTTGTAGCTGTTGCACAACTTCTTATTTATGTGGGAGCCATAAATGTCTTGATCATATTTGCTGTAATGTTTGTAAACGGCTCAGAGTGGTCTAAAGATAAGAATTCTTGGACTATTGGAGATGGGTTCACTTTACTCGTTTGTATAACTATTCCTTTTTCACTAATGACTACTATCCCAGATACGTCGTGGTATGGAATTCTTTGGACTACAAGATCAAACCAAATAGTAGAACAGGGTCTCATAAATAACGTTCAACAAATTGGGATTCATTTAGCAACCGATTTTTATCTTCCGTTTGAACTCATTTCCCTAATTCTTCTAGTTTCTTTAATAGGTGCAATTACTATGGCTCGACAATAAGAAATACTTAGAATGAGTCAAAATTCTTAGAATTTCAATTTCAAATATAAAATAAATAACTAAAGAATCACAATTTTGATTTAGTAAAACCCATCTACTGCCAATACAACAAATACCTTCTTTTCTCCTTTGTTGCGTAATTGTTCTATTCTAATTAATGGAATCGGTTCAATTCTTGTCCTCATATTGAAATGAATCAAGATTGATAAGGAGTTAGTTAATGATGTTTGAGCATGTACTTTTTTTGAGTGTCTATTTATTTTCGATTGGTATCTATGGATTGATCACAAGCCGAAACATGGTTAGAGCTCTAATATGTCTTGAACTTATACTGAATTCAATTAATCTAAATCTCGTAACATTTTCAGATCTATTTGATAGTCGCCAATTAAAAGGAGACATTTTCGCAATTTTTGTTATAGCCCTTGCGGCTGCTGAAGCAGCTATTGGACTCTCCATTCTTTCTTCCATCCATCGTAACAGGAAATCCACTCGTATCAATCAATCTAATTTTTTGAATAATTAGACATAGAATCCTCTAAACAAAGGCGTATATATACTAATACGGAACATTAAGATAAATAGAAATTGAATCTTATTTTCTTATTAGTATTTAATAATATCCATTTTTTGAGTAGGTTATTTGAGAGTATTCTTTTTTACTTATTGAATATTGCATTTTTGCAATTCATTGATATTGCAATTTGAATATTGCAATAATTTATATTGAAAAGATGATAGCCAATTTATTGGCTAATTCAATTAGTATGTAGAATTCGTATAATTATGACTGTTGAAGCCTTAAATTCAAGTCTCTTGGCTTTTTTCACGCTTTCTCACAAACGGATTAAGAAATATATTGCATTATTTGTTAAAGTTTGGATAAACCATTGCTTCGTCTGGTGTATACAATACATATAATTTATATAGTACTAATTTCATTTTTACCAGATCGAAAATTTTTATGTTGAAAAGGAAAATTTAGAGATCCAATGTCACATTCTGTAAAAATTTATGATACATGTATAGGATGCACTCAATGTGTACGAGCTTGTCCAACAGATGTATTAGAAATGATACCTTGGGATGGATGTAAAGCCAAGCAAATTGCTTCCGCGCCGAGAACCGAAGATTGTGTGGGTTGTAAGAGATGCGAATCCGCCTGCCCAACGGATTTTTTAAGTGTCCGCGTTTATTTAGGGCCTGAAACAACCCGCAGCATGGCTCTATCTTATTGATACGTTACAAAAAACTCCACTTGAATCGTCTGATTCCTCTTTACCGAAGAAGAAGAAGCCTGTGCTCGAAATAATCCGAGCATGGGCTTTTCTGGTCAAAACGTATCTTGTCTTTATTACTTTATCATGAGTTATTTTCCTTGGTTAACAATACTTGTTGTTTTGCCGATATTTGCGGGTTCATTAATTTTCTTTTTACCTCATAAAGGAAATAAAATCGTTAGGTGGTATACTATAGCTATTTGTTTATTAGAATTCCTTCTAATGACTTATGTATTCTGTTATCATTTCCAATTAGAGGATCCCTTAATCCAATTAAAGGAGGATTCAAAATGGATAGATGTTTTCGATTTCCACTGGAGATTGGGAATCGATGGACTTTCATTAGGATCCATTTTATTGACAGGATTTATCACTACTTTAGCTACTTTAGCGGCTTGGCCGGTTACCCAGAATTCGCGATTATTCTATTTTCTGATGCTAGCAATGTATAGTGGTCAAATGGGATTATTTTCTTCACGAGACCTTTTACTTTTTTTTATCATGTGGGAGTTAGAATTAATTCCTGTTTACTTACTTTTATCCATGTGGGGGGGAAAGAGGCGCCTGTATTCAGCTACCAAGTTTATTTTGTATACTGCAGGCGGTTCCATTTTTTTCTTAATTGGAGTTCTGGGTATGGGGTTATATGGTTCCAATGAACCCGGACTAGATTTAGAAAGATTGATTAATCAACCATACCCTGCAACATTGGAAATACTACTGTATTTTGGCTTCCTTATTGCTTATGCTGTCAAATTGCCGATTATACCTCTACATACGTGGTTACCAGATACCCATGGGGAGGCGCATTACAGTACATGTATGCTTTTAGCCGGAATTCTATTAAAGATGGGAGCATACGGATTGATTCGGATCAATATGGAATTGTTACCTCATGCTCATTATCTATTTTCCCCCTGGTTGGTAATAATAGGAGCTGTGCAAATAATCTATGCAGCTTCAACTTCTCTTGGTCAACGAAATTTCAAAAAAAGAATAGCCTACTCCTCCGTATCTCACATGGGTTTCATAATTATAGGAATTGGTTCCATAACCAACATTGGGCTAAATGGAGCGATTTTACAAATATTATCCCATGGATTTATCGGCGCTACACTTTTTTTCTTGGCAGGAACGGCTTGTGATAGAATGCGTCTTGTTTATCTGGAAGAACTGGGGGGAATATCTATCCCAATGCCAAAAATTTTTACCATGTTTAGTAGCTTTTCAATGGCTTCTCTTGCCTTGCCGGGAATGAGCGGTTTTGTTGCAGAATTAGTAGTATTTTTTGGACTAATTACTAGTCCTAAATTTATGTTAATGCCAAAAATGCTAATTACTTTTGTAATGGCAATAGGAATGATATTAACCCCTATTTATTTATTATCTATGTTACGCCAGATGTTCTATGGATACAAGCTATTTCATGTTCCAAACGAAAATTTTGTGGATTCTGGACCACGGGAACTCTTTCTTTTAATCTGTATCTTTTTACCAGTAATAGGAATTGGTATTTATCCAGATTTTGTTCTCTCGCTATCCGTTGACAGGGTAGAGGCTCTATTATCAAATTATTATCCTAAATAGGATTTTCTTTTTTTAACTAGTCTGCACTATATTCCATAGTGGAAAAAAATTTCATAGTGGAAAAAAGAAAAAATTCAGAAAAGAAAAAAGTAAAAAAGTCTAATTAGACCTATCTCGAATTTTTGAGAACCCTTTGAAAAGACAAGGGGTTCTCAAATCAAACTAAAAAGGAAAAAATGTTCAGAAAATAGACGTTTTATGTTATGTAATCATTTAGATGGTAATATAAATGAACCATAACTATGTAAACCTATTCCTAACAGATTGATACCAAAATAGCAGATCCAAATTATAAGAAATCCTATCGAAGCTACAAGTGCAGAATTCGTACCCTTCCAATTTGGATTTGTTCTACTATGTAAATATATTGCAAATATGGTCCAGGTAATAAATGCCCAAGTTTCCTTAGGGTCCCAATTCCAATAGGATCCCCATGCCTCATTAGCCCATACTGCTCCACAAAGAATACCTATGGTTAAAAGAGTAAACCCTAGACTAATGACACGATAACTCCAAGAATCCAAACGCTCAGTTAATTGATATTTGTAATAATTTGGAAATGTGGGAAAAGAGGTGCTTTTTAAAGGACTTCTTTTTGCATATAAATATTCAATCTCACTGAAGAAAAATGTTTTACTTAATCGAGAAACATTTTTTTTCTTTTTAGAAAAAAAATCCAAATTCTTTCGAAATCTAATGATTAGAAGAGCGGCGGATAATAAGGATCCGCACAAAAGAGTTGCATAGCTTAGTAACATCATACTGACATGCATCATTAACCACTGAGATTGTAGAGCAGGTACTAGTATTGTGGATTGATGCATTTCAGTTAAAAGCCCCGACGTGGCAAAGCCTTGCATTAAAATAGTACTTGGCGTAGTTATTGTGCTTAAATCATTTTTCGAGTTCTGTATCTTAGGAATAGTATGAAGAATATACAGAGCCCATGAAAGGAAGATCAATGACTCATATAAATTACTTAATGGAAAATGTCCTGAAGAAACCCAACGAGAAACTAAAAATCCTGTTATAGAGAAAAAAGTCACTATCATTCCTTTTTCTGACGAATCACGTAATCCCCTAAGTTCACGAACTAATAAGGTTATCAAATGAATCGTAATAACAATTGAAATGGTTGAGAAAGAGATATGAGTTAGTATATGTTCTAAAGTTGCAAATAGCATAAGGATAAGGTCCCATTACAAAATAGGAAATTTCGAATTGAATCCATTTTATAATCTATTGTATTCTTTTTCGGAAATGCCGCCACTCGGACTCGAACCGAGATGCTTGAGCACTGCTTCCTAAGAGCAGCGTGTCTACCAATTTCACCATGGCGGCTAACTTGAAATAATAGTTAACTTAAAAGAATAATAGTTATTTTCTCGCGAATCGTCGAGACTGGGAGAGGCCATAGAATTTAGGAACATTAGAATTTCATCATTAACTACAAAGAATTTTGTATTTTAGAAAAATTTATAGAATGAAAGCCTTTACACTCTTATTAATATGATTTACCAGTCCTAAACTCATTTATATGGGAATTTTAGATAAGATAGGTAGAGATTGATTTTGGATAAGAGTAGAGGTTGATTTTGGATAAGAGTAAGTAGAGGTTGTAAGTCCTATTGCAAGAATAGTCTACTTTTGATAATAGAATCCTCATAAAAATGAGGATTCTATTATCAAAAAAAAGTTCTTTGATAGGCAAAGAATACTGAAGACACAATATACCAAAAACCTTTGTTCTATATAACGCAAGGATTCATTCTAAGAAGATTTTACCGAGAAATTTGACACATAAAAGTACATTTATTAATTAATCCGAATTATTCATTCATATTAAATAATTGGAATTTCTTGGGGATAGTTCAATTCAGATTATTCCAAAACCTTATTATTTGTTTGTTGCCCAGAAAAACCTTTTGGTTTTAGATCCTCGTTGCCCCTAGAAAATGATCTTGATTTTGCTAAAGAATAAGATTGTACTATGGAAAAATAAGTCTTTTTCTTCCAAAGATTTTTACGAATACGCTTTTTTGACATCGAAGTACGTTTTTTTGGAACTGCCATTCAAAAGGGGGATTACTTTTTTCTAGTTGTATGTGAAAGACATTTATTGCCACAAATCAATCCTTCTTTCTGTTTTTTCTTAGTAGTTATACTTAGATACTTAAGAATACTGAAATTGGAAATTCTTTTTTAGTGCATTCTGTCTAATGTGGATAAGACAAGAGTTTTTTAAGGTTTTCTATTTAAATCAATTTATATATCAAATATACTCCATATATAAATATATGGTTTGGGGGATAAGCCCCCATATAAGATGGGGAGATAAAAAGAAGGTAAAATTCAATTCAAATAGTTAGTTAAGTTCAGAAATAGTTAATTAAGTTCAGAAAGGTATTCCATAATTTAATTCCAATCAAAAAAAATACTTAGTCTCTTAAACAAGATATTCGAAATTCTAGTCATTAAGATTTTCATTTTATATGAAGTAAGCAATATTCAAAATTTTCTAGAAATATAGGTTTTCTTTGGAATTCAATCAATCAATTACGAAACAAGAGAGCTCCTTTATTTTAAGAGAAAGAAATACAAAAATAAATAGAAAGCATGATTCAATCTTTTTTTTTTTTTTTTTAATATTTTATTTTATTAATAACTAGATAACGAAATTTTTTAATTCACTTTTTGAATTTAAGCAACTAAACTCATTCTGCATTTTTGAATAGTTTAATGAGAGAAATTTGGAAAAATCCGGAATTCCAATATTTTTTCTTATTCTTATTTTGTTTTTTTAATTCCTTTAGAAAGAGACCTATTCTTATTCCTTTAGAAAGAGACCTATTCTTATAGAAAGAGATAGGAATAGGTCTCTTTCTATAAGAATAGGTTTGGTGAATCGGAAACAATTTTATTTTATAGAAAAATTGAACTATAAAATTTCAACTAAAAATTGCTATTTCTTTTCTTATGGAACATACATATCAATATGCCTGGGTAATCCCTCTTCTCCCACTTCCAGTTATTATGTCAATGGGATTTGGACTTTTTCTTATTCCGACAGCAACAAAAAATCTTCGTCGCATATGGGCTTTTCCTAGTATTTTACTCTTAAGTATAGCTATGGTATTCTCAGTTCACCTGTCTATTCAACAAATAAATGAAAGTTCTATCTATCAATATCTATGGTCTTGGACCATCAATAATGATTTTTCCTTAGAATTTGGATACTTGATCGACCCCCTTACGTCTATTATGTTAATACTAATTACTACTGTAGGAATCTTGGTTCTTATTTATAGTGACGATTATATGTCTCATGATGAAGGATATTTGAGATTTTTTGTTTATATAAGTTTTTTTAATACTTCCATGTTGGGATTGGTTACTAGTTCCAATTTGATACAAATTTATTTTTTTTGGGAACTTATCGGAATGTGTTCCTATTTATTGATAGGCTTTTGGTTTACACGGCCAATTGCAGCGAGTGCTTGTCAAAAAGCTTTTGTAACTAATCGTGTAGGAGATTTTGGTCTGTTATTAGGAATTTTAGGTTTTTTTTGGATAACGGGTAGTTTAGAGTTTCGGGATTTGTTCAAAATAGCTAATAACTGGATTCCTAATAATGGGATTAATTCCTTACTTACTACTTTGTGTGCTTTTTTATTATTCCTTGGTGCAGTTGCAAAATCTGCACAATTCCCTCTTCACGTATGGTTACCAGATGCTATGGAAGGACCCACTCCCATTTCGGCTCTTATACATGCAGCAACTATGGTTGCCGCGGGGATTTTTCTTTTAGCTCGACTTCTTCCTCTTTTCATATCCCTACCCTTGATAATGAGTTTCATTTCTTTAGTAGGTACAATAACACTCTTCTTAGGAGCCACTTTAGCTCTTGCTCAGAGAGATATTAAAAGAAGTTTAGCCTATTCTACAATGTCTCAATTGGGTTATATGATGTTAGCTCTAGGTATAGGTTCTTATCAAGCTGCTTTATTCCATTTGATCACTCATGCTTATTCAAAAGCTTTATTGTTCTTAGGATCCGGATCCGTTATTCATTCAATGGAACCTCTTGTTGGATATTCACCAGATAAAAGTCAGAATATGGTTCTTATGGGTGGTTTAAGAAAATACGTTCCAATTACAAGAACTACTTTTTTATGTGGTACACTTTCTCTTTGTGGTATTCCACCTCTTGCTTGCTTCTGGTCCAAAGATGAAATCCTTAGTAATAGTTGGTTGTATTCACCCTTTTTTGGAATAATAGCCTCTTTTACTGCAGGATTAACTGCATTTTATATGTTTCGGATATATTTACTTACTTTTGATGGGTATTTGCGTGTTCATTTTCAAAATTACAGCAGTATTAAAGAAGGTTCATTGTATTCAATATCTTTATGGGGAAAAAGTATATCCAAAGGAGTCAATAGGGATTTAGTTTTATCAACAACGAAGAGTGGGGCTTCTTTTTTTTCACAAAATATACCTAAAATTCCTGGTAATACAAGAAATAAGATAGGATCTTTTAGTACTCCCTTTGGGGCTAAAAACACTTTTGTCTATCCTCATGAAACGGGAAATACTATGCTATATCCTCTTCTTATATTACTGCTTTTTACTTTGTTCATTGGATCCATAGGAATCCATTTTGATAGTGGGGTAAAGGATAATGGAATATCGGAGTTAACCGTATTATCAAAGTGGCTAACTCCTTCGATAAACTTTTTCCAGGAAAGTTCTAATTCTCCCATAAATTCCTATGAATTTCTCACTAATGCAATTTCTTCTGTAAGTTTAGCAATTTTGGGTCTATTCATAGCATATATCTTCTATGGATCCGCTTATTATTTTTTTCAAAATTTGCATTTCAAAAATTCCATAAAAAGGAATCCAAAAAAGCACTTTTTTGATGAAGTAAAAAAAAAGATATACAGCTGGTCATATAATCGTGGTTATATAGATATTTTCTATACTAAGGTATTTATTTTGGGTATAAGAAGATTAGCAGAACTAACACATTTTTTCGATAAAGGTGTCATTGATGCAATTACCAATGGAGTAGGTCTTGCTGGTTTTTGTATAGGAGAAGAAATCAAATATGTAGGAGGAGGACGAATATCGTCTTATCTATTCTTTTTTTTATGTTATGTATCCTTGTTCTTATTCTTTATTCCATGAAAATGGATTATTCCATGAATTCCTCAAAATGAGGCTCATCAAAATGCAAAATCTAAGACTACTATAAGACTACTAAATAAAATACGAAAAAAATAAAATACGATTAAATTACTTCTCCCGAATATCCAACTGACTTATTAATTTCTTATAACGTACTCTATTTTTCTTTGCCAAATAAGCCAGCAAACGTTGACGTTTTCCCAAAAGTCTTCGTAGACCTCTTTCCGATGAAAAATCTTTTTTGTGTAATTCCAAATGTGAAGCAAGTCTCCGTATCTTATTGGTGAAACTGAATACTTGAAATTCAACAGAACCCCTGTTTTCTTGTTTTTCTTCTTTAACCATAAATCAAAAAATTTTTCTACCTCCTTTCTTTTTCATGTATTTTTCTGATCAGGAAAAATAAAAAATTATGTCAGTTATTTTGAAGTTATTCTAATCTCGTACACACAAAAATTTGCAATTATTCATCTACTGCTGGAATCTGGAATTTGGATTTATTTTATCGATCCAAATTGGATTTGGATAGAAGGGTCTATTCTTTTATTTTAGATAGAAGAAACATTTCTTCTATCTAAAATAAAAGAATTTTGCTGATTTATTTATTGCTATATCCAATTTTGAGAATTGATATACCATTTAATTGATATCATTTAGCAAAATGAAACACAGCATATGCATCCATCTTTCGGCTCGAGAATTTCACGGGATAGAGATATAGTATAAGAAATAGGCTATTAAGTAACTCTAAATGAATTGTGGATACATCTGTATCCTTAACATACTGAAAGGACTGCCATTATTCGTATCAAACCAATAGCGATTCATAAAAGCTAAATCTTGTAATCAATGGTGGGCCAATAATGAATTTTTTTGCATATGTATTAAGACGCTTGGTCTGATTTCGAAATTGTCCAGAGTTTTTTATGTTGTTTTCATTGCAATGGATCTCCTTCCGTAACTTTCCAATTACGAGTACGAGAATTGAAAGACATGAAAATTCTCAATTCTCTACGGCGTCTAGGAGATACATAGAATATTTTCAGGAACAAGAAAATCAGAAGAATCTTTTTCTCTATTCACTACCATTCCGCGTCTTCGACTTCTATTAGTTTCTTTTCTTCTTTAATGCAATAGCTATAGTTTGATATAGAATCCATTTCTCAAAGTAATGGAAACCATTCTCTTATAGGAAATGGTTCGAAAATCGCTATTCCACCTTTTAGGTTTAGGTATCGTGAAAAGTGATACCTGTGAAGATCGTGCATTTCAGTCACATTCAGATCCGTTTTTCGAGTCCATGATATAACCAAATAGGATGGATCTTCCACCCGTTTAGCTAAGAAAGAATAGATGCAGAGGTGGATAATAGATCGATATGAAGATCATGAGCTGCCCCATAATGAAACCGCCAATAGTCGCGAATATCTCCTTCTTCCCTAACCCAAGATTGGAGAAAGAAGATCTAAGAGGGACCTATGGAGAATGTGGTCAGAAATCCATAATAGAGTCCGACCTCAATGACCGAATTAATTATCCTCATCGAGAAACTTAGACTACTAAGTAGAAAAAATTAGAAAATCATGGCAGGGGTCTCTTTTTTTTCTTTCTTTAGAGTTTTCTATATGCACAATTTCTCGATGTTTCGATGAGAATTTCTTGACTTTCCATATATAGAAAGAGATAGACTATAAATGACATCTCTTATGTCAATAAGACCAAAGGGATGGATATTAAATGATAGGAAGTGCTAGGAAGTGAAATAGAATGAAATAGAGCCACTTTGGGCTTCCCTATGAAATGAGGCATGGAACGGAGCCACTACGAAGAAATTCCGGGAGTTACGAAAGAAGCTTCGGACTCATATTGTTCGCGGGTTGAGAGCGGGAGTTGAACTCTAGGAGGTCGAATCTCCCCTTGTTCCTCAGTAGCTCAGTGGTAGAGCGGTCGGCTGTTAACTGACTGGTCGTAGGTTCGAATCCTACTTGGGGAGATTTGATTCATTCTTTAATGATTTGATTCATTCTTTAATGTAAGAATAAAGAATTGAATTAAAAGGCTTGCTTTGACCCTTAGGAGTAGGTAACCCGTTCGCTATCCTTGTT